TTCTAGCCTTGCTTGGGAGGGAACCAAAGAGTATAGTATCTCGGATAGCCTTTTTTGCGTTCGGGCATGCCCATATTCAGCGACCTACTGGATGCTGGATTAAGAAAGGAATAAACAACACGAGTTGCCGCGCTATCGGAATACAATTGATTCAACAAGCACGTATGGATAGGTTGGGCATAGCTATTTCAATCTCTCTCGCACTCGCTCTCCTGATCGACCAGACTGAATCGATACAATTAAGATAACAGATGGGAGAGTGACCCTAAGTACAATGATTGCCTGCCCTATGAGGTACCGTATTGGGCTCATGTTTTTCTTTTGCCCATCAGGCATCAGGGGTGATCCATTAAAACATTGTCCACAGGCCCGACTTAATGGGGATCCATTTACATAATCATAATCTAACCAGTGGTCACATTCAAAGGATATAAGAATCGGTCTATCATGCACTTAGTTTAATCTAATGGATCCTCGGTGCATACTTTATAAGGTAATTTTGCCGAAGATGATTGATCGACGCATGCGAATAGCTAGAAGAGGGGAAGACTGGCAGAGCATAAAGTCATGGGGTTTGGTTTTGCAGATCATCATCCTAAGTGGTTGAATCCAACCTGAGGTATGTTATATTATAGATAGAGATCTTGATTGATGCATGGGTCTTCCTTTCTTATTTTTAGTATGGGTTTCCGCCTCATCCGGTACATGTATCTAAGCTGGTAGTATCAAGTCGACGATACATTAAGACTTGTTGTTCGATAGGCAAATATAGGAACTATTACCACCCTATTATAATAATAGAATTACGGACCCATATCTACAAATAGGATATCCGTGAGATACTTTCTTTTACTAAAAAGAATGAATGCATTGATTGCATTTCAAGTGAGATGTCCAAGAGAAAAGGAACGAGGTTTTGAAGCGACGAGAACAAAAAATAGTGAATGAAAGAGCGTGACGAGTTTTTCTCCATTCGAGATGTTAGAAGGTGCAAAATCAATAGGTGCCGGAGCTGCTACAATTGCTTCAGCGGGAGCTGCTGTAGGTATTGGAAACGTATTCAGTTCATTAATTCATTCCGTGGCAAGAAATCCATCATTGGCAAAACAGTTATTCGGATATGCAATCCTGGGCTTTGCTCTAACCGAGGCTATTGCCTTGTTCGCATTAATGATGGCCTTTTTGATTCTATTTGTTTTCTAAGTTTATCCTTTTGAAAGGTGTAGTCCCTGAGGACGAGGCCCCCAGCAATGGGGGGGAAAGAAGAGTGGGTACGCGGGCTTCTTTCACTTTCGTTTTGGAGAGAGCATTGTGGAGCAGCAAAAGGCATAAATAAGGGGAAGCGGCGGATTCCCCGGAAAAACGCCTTAAAATAGCGAAGGTTCTGGAGGAGCTTTCCACAAACCGTGATTCCTTGGTAAATGTAAATTCGGGGCAAAAGGCGGCCTACGAATTTATTTTATTATCGCCGTGCACGATTGGGAATCAAAGGGACTAGCAGACGTACCATGAGACTTTCTCGTCGTTAGTTTGCTTGCTTTGGTTTGTTTCCGGGGAGAGGTGAGCCGCTTACGCTGTGAGGAGACAGGAGCTCTCGAGCTTAGAGAAGTTCCCTAGGCCAGACAGAGGTCTAGGGGGAGTCCGGATAGAGGACTCTTTAAACTAAACCGGTGGGCCCGCATATGTAGGAAGGCTTAAGCTTTCGAACTGCGTAACAAAAGCGACTCCTTGTTGGTGTAAGATAGGTGTTGGTCCGATTCACCAATGTAAGTTATAACCTGACGGGTCGTTCGTGTGGAGAATCTCTCTCGTGACTCAGGATTTCTTGATCTTAGAGTGACCCTACCCAACTAACTCTCTCTAAGTAAGAGCTCGCCCTGACTTAGTCTTCTCGATAGGAATGAGAGAAAAGGTCAGTCCTTCTCCTGTGAGAGACTCCGAAGTGGGCTGCTTTCAAGGGCTATAATTTACCTGTTTCGACGTGAGATTGGCTTAGCTTGCTTGGTCTTTCTGTGTACCTAGAGTCAGTCTTCCCATAGAGCTTCAAAGATTCTGGTCTGGTTCGAGAAGCCTTATAAAGTCGGATCCTTTTTTTAGTAAAGTACCCGTGGGATTCGATTTGCCAACTGATCCGAGGGTCAGGAACGGGAAAAGAAGAATAAGTAGGACAGGCTCGAGGTCAATTCTTTCTTTTAGGAGAGATCCCACCCCCCTTCTTTAGCGCTTGTTCGTAATAAAAGACTTCCTTCTCGTTCTCGGTGAAGGAATCGGAGCAGCTATATAATCAGCATCTTACTCTTTAACGGCAAGCTCAGCAACGATCAGTTTTCCTCTGCTGGAAAGCAGTCCTTCACGGATATGGGAGCTTACTCCGCTGTTGCTGGTTTAGTAAGCATTTCCCTCCCTTATGATTTTGAAAAAGGAATGGATAGAGAGGAAGGCTCCAGGGTTTCTTTCTCTTGGTGTCAACATAGGAATGGGAGCTGTTTGAATGGATGCCTTTTTCCCTTGTTGAATCAGCTGTGAAGTCTCTTTGCAATCCGTAAAGTGGAAATTTACCTATGTCCCATCAGCCTCAAATGTAAGCTCGTTCCTCACTCGTGCCATACGTGGGGTTATTCAATGAGCGAAGAACAATAAGGAAGGGGATCCTCCCAGCCGGACTCTACCTGCCGGGCCAGTGTATTCGGGAACCTCCGGGGAAATACAGTAAGAAGTGCGAAAAGGCTCATCACTCTAATGTCTCGCCCAGGTCGAAAGGGTTCTAAGCCTTTGCCCCTTCCTTAGCTACTGACGACAGAATGGTTGGCACATTATTAAGAATTCCAGGTTATATGAACGATACGCTAGTTCGGGTCTTGAAAATCCTTTATTCAATGTCCAGAGAGTGACTCTTTCCTGCTTCCGATGGCAACTGGCTTGGAAGTGGACTTGATTGTCTTCCCCATATGAGACGAGGGGAATCTTCGGATTCTTTAGGAGTATCTAAGAGATGTTCTAAGATACTATTAAGAGGTTCCCCACAATCACAGGGAGATATTACCTGAGGATGGTTACTACAGATCCCTTCTATATAGATATTTTTAGCTACCTTTAAAAGAAATCCTATATCGGGAGAAAAGAAATTAGGGCTGCTGCTTTTAAGCACAATGGAGCAGGGGACAACATAGACCATAGACCGAAAAAGAGTAGAAGAGAAGTAAGAACAACGAAGCGAGTGTCTCTCATGTAAGAATATTGTAAGGCTTCCCCAAGGCCAAAAGACTTTATTCTAGAAGTTTCTCTGATACTTAAAACACCTGATAGACCTGGAGCTGGCAATCGCTGCAAGGGAGTGCGTTCACCTTGAATAGGAATACTCCTATGGGGAATCAATGGGCCAAATGTATAGTATAGACTGCACCTGATCTATGCCTAATCTGGTGGGTTCCGTTAATTCCGAAATGTCGCAACATATCACGATGAACCTCATCCATATGTGGTGGATTACTAATAGGAGTCTCATAGCGAACCCACCATGGCGGAAGCCTTCTATCCTGTCAAGCAGTATTATATCTATCAAGAAGATTACCACGAACTATTTGAAGACCTTTTGTTAGTTTTAAGAACAATGAATGCATAATGCTACTGATGATTACAACCTCACTCTAAGCAAAAAATAAAGATTGAAAAAAGTACTAGACTGGAAGGGGAAAGGGCACTCGAAGCAAAAGCAGACGGAGTTGGCGAGACAAAAGCCCCTCTCTGATAGACTCTATGCCGAGAGAGGGAACAGCACCGCACTATCAGGATACGCTCGAAAGAGAAACCAGACACTTTATCGCTAGGTACGGGAGCTGTAGGCCAAACTGGTATAAAAGTCTATTGATAGGGATCACCCTTCTTCGCCTGAGCCCTATATTCATTCAACAGAAGCAATAATAAAGAAAGCAAACGAAAGAGGAGACTGGAGGAGCTGGATGCAGCGATTCGGAAGTAGCGAATCGTCTTCTTTGCAGTTTTTCAGGGGAGTGGCTATCAAGCAAAAAATTCCTTTATTTGGCTATTCAGATAATTTGGTATAGAAAGTTTACTTCTTTCTTCATTCAAGTAAGATAGTTGATCGAGAAAGGTCCTCTTCCACTGAGAAACTGAGGAGCGAAAGCGATGTGCTCCGATGAAAGCCTTGCGGGTCTAACGCGGCCCTTTACTCAATGAATAGGAAGACCACACACAATAAGAATCCCCGCGATCTGGGGCATGAAGCAGTTGGCTCTCAATGGGAATTCTCCATAGCATGACTAGTTAAAGCAATAAAATTGATTGAGACAAGCAAGCCTCAAGCTAGGGTTGGGTTCCCCATGACGAATCAATTGATTTAATGTAGGCATCGCTCTTTCCTTTGTCCTTCCTCCCTATTTTTGCATACTAATACACATAGCTTATTAGATCGAGCAAATTCAGCAGCTCCTCGCATCCCCAACTATGAGTGCCACATAACAGCACATCATAGTAGGCATCCGTCAGAAAGCCGTGCTGAATAGCTTCATCACCAAACATTGTCCGAACAAGGTCAGGCATGGTCCATTCCGGGGGTAATACCTTCCCGGCTTCATGCACACACCTGTTGTATTCATTACATATTTGATTAAATAAGAGGTCCAAGTCAGGTGCAGCACTTTGCGCGTCCGACAAAGTCGAAGAACTAGTGGAATAAGCTGAAGAAGGGAAGGAAGGATTAGGAGTCTCCATGATAAAATCTATATCGCTAAGCGTTGGATTACCAAAAAGTACGAGTTTATTTTCCATTCTTAGATTTATTTTATTATTGCTCTGGCACTCCTTGCTGGCGGAGCGGCATACCGAAAAAAAGAGTGTTTGGAACACCCGAAAGCCCTTTATCGGATTCGAACCGATAACTTAAGCCTCTTTATTAAGGGCGGGAGCTTTACTCTTATTTTGGGCGTGCTTTGTTTATTTAAGTAATTTTTGCGGTTCACTTAACATTTTCTATATATCTCTGTCTTCATTATCAGCTGCATGCTGTCGGCGTTATATCCACTCCACACTGACAAAGCTAGATTCCCGTGAGATCACCATCGGCTTGTTGAAATCGAGAAAGGTCACTCCGTCAAGCTTTTTTCTTATATACGATACCCTTTGCCATGGCCCTTTCTTTCTAGTATATATATCTACGTCATTCTTTTGAAGTGAAGCAGATGGACACAACAAGTTCACTAAAAGAGCAGTTAGGCCTTTCCATAAGCCTCTACTCAAGCACTCGAGGAAGAAAGCTAAAGCTGACAGACGTAATAAATAAAATTGAAGCAGGTGCGCTAACCGCCACTTCTTAGTTCCATACTCTCAAAGATGGAGTGAAGCTTGCATTCAAAGCTCTTTCTTTTTCTTTCCATCGACCATCCCCTTCTCCTAACATGGCGAATAAACTGATTAGTAAATCTGCTTTCTTACTTCTACTACGATAATACGAATAGTAAGAATTAAAGTCTCATCCGATTTCTTTCTTTTCTATACAATTTTAATGAATGAGATTCCATGGGGTTGTAGGAAATCGATTGCCGGGTCGTGTTCGTGAACCTATAAAGAACTTTTTTTATTGCCCTCGGAAATTACTGAAAGACTGGCCCCTCACAGAAAAAGGGTCTCTGCTTAAAGGAAATAAGTCTTTGGGCGGGCGTACTTTTTGACGAGGCTCTTCAAGACCTTCTTTCTATTCTATAGAAGTGCCAATAGCCAATAATATAAAATCTTACTATTAAAATAGAGGGTAGTCTAGCGCGTAGTTTCAAAGAATTAAATTAATAGAATCAGCGATCTATGCCTTACTCAACCACCTCTTTAAGGTCTTCAGTAGTTAGGGGGCGCGGAGCCACTGTTATCTCCTCTTAGGGAGTCTGGTACCCACTCCTCTTCTCTTATTGGCTGGGGATGTACACAGCAGTCGAAGCAACGTATAATAAGCGTCGATCGCGATACGCCTTCGATCACCCGGATAGATTGAGTCAAGTAATGGCATCCACTGCCTTAACTGGCATGACATCAAAGAAAACTACCACTCCACTTTTCAAAGGAAGGCTTGCCTTACGGGCACTTGTTTGCTTTCTTGAAATGAGCTAGCTTAACTCTGATTGGGAAAAGGCAAGAGGCACTGACTCTCAAGCCTCAGAGAAAGCTGAATAAATCCTATAGATTATTAGGGCAGCCGCAAGGAAACTAACCTGCACCCTATTTGTTTGAGACTCGGGATGGAAATGACCTCCTGTCTTTGCTTGTGTTGTGTTGTATGACGTCCACGTCGTCTTTGACTCTTATTCCAACACTAGTCCCTTCGTGGTGCCCACGGTGCGGTTCGTAGGTTAGTAAAGCAAGGAAATCCTACTGGCGGTAGCGGTTGTACCTTTGACCTATGTCTAGCCGCTTCTTTGATAATCGCATTAATTATTGGTTCACATTATCTCCTTGGGCAGGAAGTCTCAAAGCTCTTTCCTAAAGAAGTGCATAAATGACGGAAGAAAAGGAATGAATCAAGACGGTTCATCCACGGAGGGAAGCAAAGTCCATACCAGCTCCTGCTGTTGAGGTGCTCCTTTAATGGATAAAATATTCCTCTCAGGAGGGCGATCTACGTATTAATAGCAGATAGAGAAGAACAAAAATCAACACTTTCATTTGACCTGGAGGAATACAAGGGGTATTGGTCCAACAGCGGAAGTTAGAATTTGACCCCACCCAATAGGCCCATCGAAAGCCTCCCAGATAGGGAGTTTGCTCCCCAGTGTAGGGGTGAACCTGTCAAGAACAATAGTTTGTAACGCGCTTAAGGTAAGGCCGGCTGTTAGCAGTCGATTCGGTAATAGGAAAAGCAAGACCTTTCTGAGCAGCTTTCACTCTCATAGCAAAGAAAGAAGCAAAGCAAACTTAACTTTCGGGTTTCAACTTCGAAGATCGGTTTGGTCCTCAAGGAAGGAAGAAAAGGCCAAGGCCTATTTTCCATATCGTTAGTTAGGACGGACCTATGGCTTATGCCGTACTGGTTTCACCCGTGAGGTCTCTCTTTTCTCATCTCAGCCTCCTTATTACTCTGTTTCGGGGCTACAGCCACAGCACAAATCCGAGCGATGAAGCTTTTCGATAAAGGCCCTGGAGAGCAATCAGCTCACTGATAGGCGCATATAGAGATGGCTCCGTGGAAGTTGCCGTTGGTTTTCTTCCATTAATTTATTCCCAATCAAGGTAGTTTACTTACTTGTTAGAGTCAGGTTTGGAACCCTAAAACGAAGACCAGAAAGAGCATCTATCTCAGCTCGTCCGGAAAGAGGAGCGAGACAAATCCAATCCTCAGATAAAACGAGGACACCTGTGCAGAATCAGCATTTGGAGCAGGTCAGCCTCGAATAAAATCTTTACGAAGGGTCAAATCACCTGGACTCACAGTCTAGGGTTACATCTGCATTTTCGGGTTCCCTCTCGTCTACCACTACATTCTTGCATTCCAAAACCCTTGTAAACACCCCTCCTCAAAGGAACCATGGCAAGCTACTGGAACGAACCTAATTCAAGTGACAGACAAGAAAAGTCCCAGGACGAGAGACTCCCAAAGGAGATAAAAGACTTGGCACCTTCCCTTATTCTACTTCCTTTTCTGATCATGGCATTTGGGCCTTAACTTAAAGAAGGAGCTTACTCATATGAATGTGCAGCTGAGTCCCCTTGATTGATTCAATCCTGCTTGAAGTCAAGGTGAGGGGTTATTCGGTAAGAAGAGTAGCTTTCCGTCTTTCCACTTTCGCAACACATGGAATTGGATCTTTCCTGCTTTCAGGTGCGGATTTGCTCCCACTCACGGACAAAACGGATTCTGTTTCATGTCCGAGTAAGACTCATATGCCGAAAATCCTCTTCTCCGGTAACAAAAAGCGTCTGCACGTGTCCCTGGCTTCCTTCCTTCCTCCTATAGTAAATGCCGTTCTTCTTTGGCATATGCCTCTTCCTTCTTTCAAAGATAGGATTCAATAGCTGTGGATTCTGTGCATCCATTCTAAATAATTATAAGTCGAGAGACAAAGAATTTCGAATTGAATGAATTCGTATTCGTTACTGTTTTATGTTATTTGTCGAGATTGGTCTGTAAGAACCATCGAGTCTTCGTCTCACTCGTATCAAATCCTAGCTACTCTAATGCTCGTGCAATTTAGCTTCTAAACCTCATGAACTCAAACTCATTAGTTCGCTCTGGATCTTCTCAATTCATCTTTCAGCTTCATTGCTCTAAAAGCAAGCCTTGAATTCATTTCGAAATTGCTTAACTTAATGGGAGAGAACATCGGGCTTGGTTCCGTACTCCCTCAATCCAAGAAGGAACTCCACAAGGAACCATGACTTTCCGAGCATATTAGCGAAAAGGCTCATACAGAGGCAAGGAGGCCAAAAGCTTTCTTTATTTGTTAGGGAGATGCGTCTTCGAATCAACCCTTGAACCTAACCCTCGGAAGGATGGTCTTGGCTGTCCTTTGGCTTATTCCCCGATCGGATTGAATGGACAACAGGTGACCTCGGGTGAGGGGCACGAAGGGAAGGGTATAATCAGTCTGGCTTTCCAGTCTCACCCAAGAGTCCCCGAAAGGGCCACTAGTAAGTAAGACTCTATCTTATCTTCGATTACTATACTATTTTCTTAATTGATGTATGTAGTTTAATATAAGAATTACGGGAATGGAATTCAGGCTGAAAAGCGCGAGACACAGAGTCAGGGGTTTACAGAAAGTGGAATTGATAAAGAGAAGAGGTCGACTAGGGCGTAAGGGCCAAAGAGACAAAGAACCACCAGCGGCTCCACCGAGTTTCCCCGGTAGCCTACCTGTGAGAACTACTAGGCGGGAAGGGATCTAGTCGAATTCAAGCAAAAGAATACGTCGAACCCATGCATGCTACAAGACAGCTTGCTTGTATTTCCGTCTGGTCCAATAGATGTAACTGGCACCTTTCAGGTCGAGTCTGAAGCCATCTCTAATGCCGGACGCTTCCTCTTTTTTTTGTGCTATTCCTCTGAAATCCATGCTGAACACATGGAATTCGATGCTTTACTTCCTCATTCTAAGTCCATGTGGACCTCCAGGTTCAGCACTACCCTGGTTCAGGTGGAAATACTTTCAAACTACGCATCCACTCACACTAGGACCGTCGACCGTCAAAGTGAAGAAAGCTTCTTTTCATCCTTGTTCTCTGTTTCGTGGTCAAAGTTCGGAGCTGCAGAAATCTTGCCTCCTGTTCATAGGGAAGATCTTTGTGTGCTGGTATCATAAAGAAAATATCGAGCTTGAGAGCTCCCCTATTTGAAAGGATCGATCCTAGGAGCTGGAAACCTTATTTCAGTGAGCTCTTCAGACAATGTTCTACAAGCAGCTAAAGCTGCCGCACTTTTTCCTTCTTCCTTTGCTACCGGGGATGTGCTCCTAAACCTGGACTAGACTTGCTATTATCAAATAAAAAAGGTCTCTGCCCTTAGCCTTTTATTTAAAGAAAGAAGACTGGTTGCCGACTACCAACTGCCATGAAGGGCCCTCTTCTGGTAGTTTTACCATGCTTTTTTCCATTCATTTCAGACTTTCAAATATGACACGAAAAAGTATATCTAAAAATCTGTCATACTTTTTTTCTCTCCTAGATCTTAGTTATGTTATTATATAATAAAAAATATTATTCTCTCCTTCACATTCCTATTGGGATAAGTTTTATCGCTTCGCACCTTTAGAGCTAAAAAAGCTCCATACTTTGGACAGAGAGTGATTTCCGACTTTAGCACTCTTTTTGTGTGCCGGGGAAGGAGTAGGAGGTGGAATCATTAGTGAAGATATCCGCGCACAGTAAATCCGATCAATAGGTTGCAATCAGATAAAGGAAAAGTTACATATTTGAGGAAGAATACGAACGGGATTCCACTGCACATTCATAGGCTGTTAGGGAGGGTTGCGCTAGTGAAGAAGGCCTAGGGCATTCATTAAAAGAAGACAGTTAAGTTAGTCAAGATAGTGAGTAAGGTTACGGAGCATTCCACTGAAGCAGTACGGCATCGGTTCTTGCGAATGAATCTGCTGTTGGAAGAAAGCTATAACTATAATTATAATAGTTGGGCTCGATCCCAGACTGAATAGCATTCAACGGAATAGAGGTTAGCGAAGAGGGAAGGGAACAAAATGTTAGGGGTAGAGGAGAGCGCAGGAAAGAGAGGAGGCCTATTCGCAGCCTTTTATCCGATACAATACGCACCTTACCTGAAGATCAAATCCCCCCTGGCGAACTATTCATATTAGATTCACCGGCTGGATTCAGGAAGCGTGAAAGCGGTCAGATGGAAGTTGTTCTTACTTTCGAACGGAGAAGCACCATCTCCACTCTCCGCGGGGGGAGCTTATGACGGAGCGTACCTATCGGTCGTACGTCAATCAGATAACGGAACGTGGCACCCGACAAAGCGTTCCCTATCAGCGGGTGCTCCAAGCCGTCAGAAGCTCTCACCTTCTTTTAGACAGAAGGGATGGTCGGTGGTTTTGATAGTGAATGACCGGGGATTTCGTTCACGCAGCCAAAATGGGGGGGAGGAAAGCTCATAGACAAAAAAGTTATAAGTTAGTATTACACCAAGAATTCATTGACAAGCGGATGAGTTTTCTATGTTGTCTTGTCTTTCGGTGCGCTCATTCCTAATTTATTTGTACCGCCCAGAAGAGCACGAGAGAAAAGCGGATCCAATACCAAGACGCCCAGAACTATCACTTCGAAAGATGAACCCCTCGATCGACTAAGATGAATTGGAACTGGCTACAGAGGAACCTCTCACTCCAAGACTTCTTTCTTTGTCTTTTGATTCCAAGGGCTGGCTAAGATTCCAATTCAAGCGGGAGGTTGTAGTTGTAGACTCTAACTCTTTCCTTTTCTTATCTTGTTTCAGCAGCAGCTCCAATAAGTTAAGATTCTTATTGAAAACTTTTTATGTGATGTGAACAAGCTGGCCAGAAAGTTAATCTTCAAAAGTAAAAAATCTTTGTTGGCCCAAAGACTCCTAGATCCTTGGTGAGATAAATTCAAGAAGAGAGTGGCATCCACATCACTGATAACCGAGGAAAGTATCTAGGTATCCCTTTGTTCCACTCAAAAGTTAGCAAGAGTACCTTCAACTACATCATTTAAAGAGTTCAAAAGAGGTTGCAAGGATGGAAGGAAAAATGCCTTAACCCCGCTGGGAGAGCTACTCTTATTCAGGCTGTGACTACTGCCCGCCCTTCCTTACTATGTTATGCAAACTACTTTACTGCCTGCTCATACTTGTACCCTGCTGGACAAAATCAATAGAAACTTTTTATGGTCTACTGAATCCTACTAAAAAAGGGATGCACCTGGTGGGTTGGGACAAAGTTCCTTTAAGGAAGAGAGATGGAGGTCTTGGCATTAGAACTACTAGAGAGGCTAATAATGCTATTCTTGCTAAGGCAGGGCGGAAGGAAACTGCTTCTAGAGGGTAACCCCCTATGGTCCAAGGAAGGCTATAGGTAAGGGACTGCCGGGTGCTGGGTGCTATGAAGAGACTGCTCTTGCTTTTTGGGCTTGTGAATGAGAATGCTTGCATAAATGGCAGCCATAGTTATGCATGCGCTTTGGTTGGTTACCAGATTGAGACTATAGCTATAGTGAGTCAACTAGCCTCTTCGGGAGCCCTCAATAAGTTTTTAACACTGATTCGAAACTCTTTCAGCTACAATACCAGTCTTTTGTTTACTTCTGCAGGTGACCAACTTCCCTTCCTCTCTCCTTCTCGCTACAGGAGTTTAATAGTATTACAAGATAGGAACGAAGTAGCTCGACAACATAGTGGAGAAACTAGATGTAAGGGCACTCTCAAATCCCCTCCTATCCCGATCCCGCCGCTCTTTACCCTGATGTAAAAGCTTGAAAACGAGTTGGCTTGAGGATGAGAATCGGTAGTTTTTCTGTTAAAGTAGCGGTAGGAGTAGCTGCTGCTGCTTTCAAGAATTAGCCCAGACCCAACAAGGATAAAGCCAAAAGGCACTCTTTCGAGATCGAATGATAGCTGAAACAAAAGTTTCGTACCCAAGAAGTACAGCTTTTCAGAAGCAAGACAGTTAGAATTCACACATTTCAGTATGGTATGGGCTTTAGCCTTTGCTTTTCTAAGGACATTTTCACCAAGAAGTCTCTATTCTTAAGGAGCTTATTATAGAGCAACCCCGCTAGAACTCTAAGGCTTTGCTTTTCTGGCAAACTCTACCACTAAAGAGTAAGCACAGCACTAGTTAAAATTCACACTCAAAATTTATTCCAGGAAAAAAACCTCATTCACTTCTAGGACTTGGGTTAGAGAGGGAGAAGTAGAATAAATCAAGTCGAAGTGCAGTTCCTATCTCTTAGCTCAGATTAGAGCACCAGCTGTTACGCCCCGTTACGCCGCGCCTTAACTCCTAGCCCTAAGACGGAGTAGTCTTAGTAGCAGTAGGATTACCAGATTCCCTTGCTTTATGTCTTTCTTTCTGACTTTCCTGCTTTCAGTTACGGATTGAACCTATTTGCCCATTTCCTTCCTCCCTTTACTTTGCTCCTTCTCTGTGACAACCTTTTCTTAAGCCTATTCGAATTCGATAGCAACTCCTTCTTTTCCGAGTTGGCCTGCAGCCTCTTGGTAAATAGGGCACTCCCCTTTCTTAGCGCAGGAAATCGAGCACAGCTTTCGCAGCAATCCTTTTTCGTTTATTGGGAGACTGAAAGAAGGATTTGATTACGGAAAGATGGTTATGGAAAGCCTATCATGACATCGTTTATCGCGGTTCATGTGTGGCTGCTCGCTCTTGCCTTTCCTTGTCCAACTGCTATAAGCGGCATTGCTTAGCTTAGCATAACAGCTAGCATCAAACTACCAATAAATAAAGAAATAAAGCACCTTCATGGACTGATAACGGGGAAGCCCCTCTTCTTTTCTTGGAGTTGCGCTTTCAAGAGCGCTATAAAGACTATTCATTCCCAGAAGTAACGATCTTAATGGCTTTGAAGCCGCTAGGGATGAATCTAGGACAAATATTCTTGGTCAGCTCTCTCGTCTTTCACTGCTAGGTCAGCTAGCCTAGTTCGTAGTTGCAGGTGGGAACGTTAAATACTGCCTTCGATCCGTTGACCCGGGCAACCTCGTCCCTCATCGCTTGTTAGAGAGCTATAACTTCACCGGTGAGATTGCCAGCCAGGGGAGATCTATTTGATTGGGAAGTTCTTAGCGGATATCAAAGGTGCAATCCGCAAATCGCATGTGTTAAGTATGGCATTTCACCGATGCTTCGATCACTTCCTATAGATACCGCCTAGCTTGAAAGAGAAAGAGATCACAGGCATGTGGTGAAGCATACCGAGAGAAAGAGCAGTGAAATAAACCATATCGAGCACAGGTCTCACTCTACAAGTTCAGTTCGATGAGCTCCTAGCGGACCTGTGCCTACTATCTACTTAGTGTGTGTGCTAGGGCAAGCTGAGCAGTTCTCACTGTGTCCGGTGACCAACAAAGCTTGTGGACTACTACTGGGACGAACTCTTCTACATACTGGTGGGACTATTCACTGACTAACAGATTCGGGGAACGAAGAAGGCCCGATATCTACCTACATCTACAGTCGTAGAAGATAGCGACTTGATTGTACTATAGGCAAAGCCATCCCATATGCCCTTCTTCAGTCATATGATTCACAGTTCAGCCTGCTCAGCCCCAATCAATGCTTTCTTCTTCAGGCTTCAAAGCCTTTTCGTTAGCAATCCCTTCACACCGCCCTCCTCACTCCTCATCAAGCAATGGATGGTAGTAGTGCTGTCAAGTCAAGAGTTCAGACCGTCGAATGAATTGAGGCCTGGTGGGAGGACTTGTGTTACGATGCAGCTGGCACCTTTGAGGTCTCGTTGCAGAGTAGGCAGACACTCTTGCGTGCACTGTACACGGTTGGCGCGGTTGTGATAACTTAATGGAACTTTTTAGTAGAATTCCGAGGTGTGGAAAAGTGGAGTAGTGACTTTGTGGTCCCCGATTGGTACAAGAGTCAGATGGTTAATCTTGTCAGTAAGGGCAAAGTTCGGATTGAGCTTATGGTAACAGGGGGGCAAGAGTGTTACTGTAACACTTGGAACTTCAATCTTGGCTGGTCTGTCTATTCAAACCAGTACTCGAGAGAAGGGACTCAAAGCGCTGTTCTCCTAGGGCTGACTCAACTATAATTTTATGGAAGGAAGTACTCGATCACTTATAGCTGGATTTGATCCATCAATGGAAGCTCGATTGTATCGCAGGTTGGTATGTGCCGCTTTATCCTTCCAAAGGAACATTGAACGAAGGGCTCATCTATAGAAAGCAAGCTATAGCTATGGGAATAAGTCATGTCCTAAGCCTAAGGTTTTGGGCACCGTAGTCTCATCTATATCGATGGCATTAAAAAGGGGATTTCCTTCTTTGCCACATCTTGATTCTCTTAAGAAATTCCCTATTCAGGGTTTCCTGCTCCTCAGTGAACCGGATCAACCACGACGGCAGGGTCTACTTCTACTGGTCTTGGATTCTCCCTGCATACATCATCATCAACGACTAAAAAGAAGGCTTATACTTTTATCTCCTCTGAATCTGCAATGCTGTAATCTGCATCTCCCTTAGTCTTTTCACTTCCACCTAACCTAGAACCTAGGATAGTTAGAGGTTTCTGATCAAGCCAGCCTCCGCCCCCTTTTCCAGGTTACGAATCGGCATCGAACTAAGGAAGAGCAAATCACGGTTTTCATCAACCACTGCTAGACCCAGGGGAAGATCAGAGACAATTCGTTTGAGACCTAACTGTACACTTTCGATTTTATCCCTAAATTCAAACTTTCTATATCTCTTTCTCCATTACATTTTCGACTGCATGCTATCGGAGCTACGTGTACACCGCGTCGAGACTCTCCTCAAGCCACCTGAGAGTGTAGCTTCGCTAACCTAAATGCTGCCGTGATCTTATATACGCAACCCACTTTCAGATCTCATTCTGACTGGGAACACACGAAGGAAAGACTGACCACGGAACTTAGATTCGGATTCAGTTCGAGTTCGCTACTTAAGTGGAACTCTATTCTTATTCCTGGAAGCAAAGCAACCTAGCTAATTACTCTTTATTCTTTACTGGTCAGTATCGTACCTGACTAGACTGCTTTCTTCCGCGGTGGAGCAAGAGCAAGCACCCCTACAGCTACCAGCTACAGAAAAGAAGCTGTTGCAAGCTCAAGGATATGGGAACTGACTGCATACTAACGGAATCTATAAAGCAAATTCAAAGATAGAATGAACAATCAGTGAAATAACTTACTATTCTAGTGAGGCAAGTTCAATATCTCACTGGAAGCCCCTACCTATTGGGGTAGTAAGTTCTTACTGAAGACAAGGGGGGCAGCACCAGCTGTGGCACAAAGCAGCAACTGTCAAGCTTTAGATTGTCTAACCAAAACAATTTTTATAAGCTAATACTTAGTCGTTACGAGACTTTTTCCGCCCCCACTTCACCACTTTGAAAAGCCTACTTAGCTTTAGCAGGCGAGCGGAGTCAAGTCAAGCTAACGCTTCCCTATCCCGATCTAGAAAGGATTTATTCTTCACATTCCTATAATGAACTGCTTACCGCGAAAATCCCAAGCGAGTAGAAAGAACTATAGCTTTGTTCACAACACAACCTGGACCGCGTCGAGACTGTCTTTCTCAAGCTCTCCTCTCAGAAGGTTCAAGGATGATTCTTATTGCACGAGAGATTGCCCTACCAGCTAAACAACTTAATTCTTACCGTCTAACTCCTCTCCTTTATGGGTTGGCTACCGGGGATCCATTGTGGCTTGTGACTAGGTTGGTACGGGTGAATTACCATAAAGCCTAAGTTATCTGGTTCTGGCTAATGCCCTAAGGGATTGGCCTTGCTTTGAGTTAGTAATACTCTAAGTGCGGTTAGTACAAGAAGGTTCTGCGGCTTACTCTTACTACAGTTAAACCCTCTGTCCTAGTGTCGTGCACAGTCGGGATATCTAAATAACAAGCGATTCCCATATTATGGACTCGGAAAGCCCCCTCCATTCATCTGTAACTAGAACATCCTAACTTCCAGATCCGAAGGTGCTAATATAATTGATTGACGAATAAAAACGAGGCTATCTGTGATTACTCTTCGCCGACCAAGAAGACTCGAGACAAACTTCCCCCTTTTGTTGGTTTCGTTATCCAACTCTCTATTTTCCGCAGAAAAAAGAAAGTATGAATTACCTTCCGAGCCACTAGGATCAGGCCGATACGCTTTGGCATAATAAATCATAACACGGTTCAATCCCCTTTCTCAAGTGAATTCATCGATCAGGCACTGGGCCTTCCCTTCTCTCGATCGGCGTATCCGCTTCCAGAGGTTATGCTTTATCCAATCCAGTTTGTGAGTCTATTCCCTTTCCTTTAGTTGCTTAGTCACACGCCCAATCAGAATCACCGGAGAGCCTATTGCTTCCAACTTACTGGACAAGGCTGGGACTGAGGCGCCCCCCCCCCGGAACATATAAATCCTATAAACCTGGGAAGGAAGCTGAATTTTTATTAGTCGTCCTATCGTAATTAAATAAGTAGTAGATCCCGAGTGCCACCGATATAGCTCTTGGAGGGCTAGTAGAAGTTGTTCACTCGGTTCGAAGAACAGGACCGACTGTGATCTTCTCTGCTTTTGTCGACTCGGAACGAATGCTTGAAGCTTCAAATACCTTTCTTTGGTCTTGTGAAAATGCTTTCCCCGCTTCGTACCTTGTGACTATGGTAGCATGGTCTTTTCTCAACTCCCTATAGGAAGGAAAAAAAGTGATGCCTAAAATCCCTCCCCACTTTCCTCGTTCAAGTTCAACCCCGGTAGCTGTAGCAAATGTCGGAGTGGTAGCTGTTGGTGCTCAAGTCGACGGTTCACTCTCTTCGTGGTTAGCTGCGAATACAAATGGGATTTATCTTTGTGGTAGCGGTAGGTGGTAAGAAGACTAGCTTTGCTTCTTCCTCTCTAGGCGCTTGAACATGGGCAATTGCTTTATTAAAGGAAGAGCTGGGCGGCAACGGAGATCTTGTAAGTTTAACTAATTTCGATAATTAACAATTAATCCTGTGCAATCACTAAATAAGAAGCTTTTCTTCCTTTCGATCCTTGAAGTGGGATTTATCGATCGTAGGTGATGGTCGCAACCGCTTGATCACCTATTCCTGCAATTGTAAGTTTTTTCTTTATTGAAAACAAAAAGAACCTTGCTATGAATGAAATATCAAAAAAGACGTGAAAAATCCCTGCTCTTCACTGTCTTTCTGATTCAGACTAAGAAAGTTTATCGAGAAACCACCGCCCGTGCTCATAGAGCCGGTCCCAGGTAGGCTAAGATCCTATCCGTCCTTTGAAGAAAGCCTGGTCTTTATTGCGTGTCAAGTGCGAGATTG